TTCATACACAATAGAGGGATAGGGATATGATAGATTTTTTGATTTTTAGATAGTGAATGGAGTTTGTTTTTCCATTCTATCCTATTCATCGGTATTGATCATGGATACTGGAAAAATTGTTTTCTTTCTTTTGGGCTAGCTCATGATCTGAACGAGTCGCACATACACCCTAGTACATGTTCCTCGACGCTGAGGACATCCCCCAAGAGCGGGGGATTTCGTGACATTTCGGATTGGCTGTCTTGTATTTCTAATAAGTTGTTTAATAGTTGGCATGTTGAATCATATCCATAATATGATGGGCTGGTTTAGATCGATCCTAACCAGATGATTATGAATTACTTCTAGTTAATATTCTATTAAATAAGTTTTAATAGATAGAATATTAAACTTGGTAAAATAAAAAGATAAAATCTCAAATCACGGAGTTGGGCGAAATCCATGCTATTTTCATGCAACCGCTACAAGATCAACAATTCCATAAGCTTGGGCTTCTGTTGCTGACATAAAAACATCTCTTTCCATGTCTTCGGATACAACCCATAAAGGTTTACCCGTTCTTTGTACATAAACCCTTGTGAGGGTTTCACGCAGTTTCAGCAGTTCTTCCGCTTCCAGGATAAATTCTCCCGTTTGTGCCTCATAAAAAGAACTAGCAGGTTGATGGATCATTACCCTGATGATATAACATAATAAAAGGTTCCTCTATCTCGCATGATGAAAGGAAGAGAAAAGAAAGAAAGATAAAGAATAACAAGCAAAAAAAAGATAGAATTGAACAACCGTACAGGCATCTTTTGTGCGTTGCATACGGCTCTACAATCAAATTGACCCTTACCTTCCATCAAAGACAGAGAAAAATAGGATCTATCAGACCCATATCGGTAAATGATCAAATTACCACCCTTCCTTTCCAAGGAGTTTCAAAATACTATGATGGCTCCGTTGCTTTATATATTTATGATTTTTTTTGTCTGTGATTCAGCAATCCCAAAGTTTCTTTTTGAGCCGATCAAATAAAATAAGGAAAAAATAATCTTATTTTATTTTTGATTTTCGCACTCTTTCATAACATATGTTAAAAGTCCTCTAGTGTGAAAACAAAAAAGTTTGTGACGCTGAACTGGACTCCCGATAGATAAGATAAAATCGGAAATACCTTTAATCTCATACTACTCTTTCGATACATAATCTAATGTTTTGAAAAAACAATAAAAAACTTTCTCATATCGAATTCAAAGTGCCATGCTATTATTACTTAATATTCATATTTCATATGGCGAAGGCATAGTCTTTTTTTTTCTCTCAAATAAAAACCTCATTGGCGCCAAGCGTGAGGGAATGCTAGACGTTTGGTAATTTCTCCTCCGACTAGGATAAAAGATCCCATTGAAGCGGCTAATCCCATGCATATTGTATGTACATCTGGTCGCACAAATTGCATAGTATCATAAATAGCTACTCCGGGTATTACCCATCCGCCAGGAGAGTTTATAAACAAATACAGATCTTTGGTATCATCCTCGATACTGAGATATACCATAAGACCAATAAGCTGATTCGATATTTCACTATCAACCTCTTGGCCTAAAAAAAGTAATCTTTCTCGATAAAGTCGGTTGATTAGGGTAAAGTTGTATCCCTTAGGAACCGTACATGCATCTTTTGACGCATACGGTTCAAAAAAAAATTGCGAAAAAAAAAAACGAATCAATGTGTAGATTCCAGTCCTCTTTCTTTTTTCATAGCAGGTTTCTAACGAAAGGACTTTTTCTTCGATTTTTCAATAAAGACGAGTTTTGACTCCTTTCCTTATAATAAAAAAAAAAAAGAATTCACTAAACTTATCGAATTAACTTCTCATTGATGTATTGTTTCATCGAGATCCAATCCAAATCACGATGTAATTTTCTTGTTCTTGAATGGGCCTCGTTAATCTTTTTAGGTTTATGCTCTACTCCGGGTAAAGATCCGCCCGATTTCGATTTGCACATATAGGACAAATGCTCTCATTACCATTTCTTTTTGTTATGACTTTCTTTTTTTTTTCAATTCATTTCATGCCTTCCGCCAAATATTTGATGTATTCATCCATTCGATTGATTAACATTGATTAATTGAGACCGCTTCTCTTTCCAAACGGGATCTCTTTACAAATAGGAATTATTTATGATACAAGTAGTAATCATAGATATATTACCAATTGGGTTTTTCTAAACGGAGCCTGGATACTTCATTTTATTAGCCCAACCAACCCAACCATAAATCATTCTAATTGATAATAGTAATCTGAATCCCCCCCAAAAATGGATTTGATTTAATAGTACCTCACGCTCCAAATTTTTGATGATTCAATTAATCTTTCTTGGGCGAAACCGAGGATATCTCGATCGGGGGAGATAACGGGGAAATCCCATATGACCCAATATTTCTGACAAGTCGCGCTATACGTCAACCCAAGATGCATCTTCCTCTCCAGGACTTCGAAAAGGTACTTTTG